GTTCCATTTTATCTGTAGATTGTGTCTTTGAGGTCGTGGACTTCAGGCCATCGTACCATATGTGACTGGGAAGGCCTTGGATCCACACGAACAAAGTAGTGCCGTCTTCCTACCATCAGTGTCACAAATATTAGCCGAGAGAAGGGGTCCAGCACTTCATCATCGCCTTAAGAAATCCGTTTTTGGAGACAAGTCTTTTTTGCCAAAGAAAAGTACTGATAAAGGGGGGAAATGGATTGGTGAGTCCGGTCCCTACGTACCTCCCCCGCCGTCTGCTTGGTTATCCAGTGCTGGACTTGGTTTATTTTGCCCTTTGATACCTTCGGCGGAAAATTCTCTTCATCTGAACCCATTTCAATGTCTTGCTTTTTTGAGTATGGAAGAGCCTTGAACGGACGTCATCGATACGCCTTTCTTCCTTTGTACCAAATCTGGATATCCTCCTCTTCTTCATCAAGAGGCTCCAGGTGTAAATCCGTTCGGTTTGTTTTGTTTGGACCTTGTTCACTCATTGCTTTAGTTTCTTTCTTCTCGTTTGCTTCGGTCACCCGAATCATAGCACAGATAACATGTTGGATTTCTTCATCCCCCTCTTCATCGTCTTTATGAGAGATGAGTTTTTTGGGCATGTACTCTCTTAGAGTAATCGGCAACGGTGGGACTTGTTTCAATAAGTCATTCATCACCTTCTGGCCAGTCTTTTTATTTTTTCCTTTTTGGGGTGGGGGGACGAACGCCGTAGATCCATGCTGACGGGGCGTGATGTCTGAGCAATGCAATCTCTTTTTTTGCCTTGTTTTCTTAGCGCTCCTTGTGACATGCATCTGCCATTCCTCTTCGATTCACTCTTCGTCTAAACGTCGGACTTCGAATTCATCGGTGCAAAGATTGGAGTCATCCTCCATTTCTCAAGAAAAATGCACCTCTTCATCAAAGCCCACGAACACCGGTGCAGCTGTTGTGGTCTCTTCTTCTGAGTCATGTAGAGTAACCTCATTGTTCTTAATAATTTCTTGCCTTGAACACGAAGCACTCTTTTTAAAAGGTGTGACCAAAAGTGCTTTCTTTGGTATTTGCAGAACTTTTGGCCATTTGTCTTGTCTGCCTGCTCCGGTCCTACTTATGCCTGATCCGGATAAGAGAACTAATCCGTCTCGTAAACACACCTAAACCACTTTGTTGAAGTTTAATCAAAGTGGAATGTTAGCACGATGTTGTTGAGCAAAGTCTTCCGTGACGCTCAACCATTTCGTTCGAAGATTCAGAGAAGAGTACAAATGGACTGGCATTCTAAGATCCCGGGCTCTCGTCAAATGTTGAGAAATGGTAGGTGCCGCTCCGCTTTTTTGGATCTTCCTTTTCAGCCTTTGTTTGATTCATCAATTGTTCTCTTTCCAAGGTCTGGTTCCGAAGGCAATTCTGTTGATTACCAAATGACCCCTCTTTCTTCATCCAAAGTTCTGTTTGAAAAGCCTGTCTCCGAGGCTTTCAAACCTTTTGACAGTAAATGACAAGTTGATCTTCCACGGTGCAGCTATGAGGAACCCTGATCGAGGTCCGACCCGGTCAAAGGCTCCCAGTTGATTCGATAAGCCCGGCGATGAGGGAGAAAAGGTTTTTGCCCCAACAGACGGGCTGTCATCCAACGTTGCATTTTCTTAATCGGGATAAGAAGGAACATCGACTGACGCCGAAAGAGACGGTAAAAAGGCTAAAAGTGAATCTTCAGTGGTACCGTCTCGAGATAGAGAGAAAAGTCAGCGATAATGATGTTATACTACTTCTGATTGATTGAAGGATGGATGGGCAGTTGAATAGAGAACATCTCTTTGAGTTCAAATTGATTGAATAATGGTTTCTTGTTGGGCACACCAGCTCCTTAGCCCTATTAGGCTCGTTTTGAGTTGAAGCGCGGCTAGCGAAGGGACGAATAGAAGTGATCGACGGCCAAAAAGACAGGCTTTGATCAATTGGACCGTTTTCAAGGTCAGTCCCCGAAGGCCTTGCTTCAAACCGGTGAAAGGCTGGAAGTTTCTTATTAGAAGTCTCATCACTGGAGTGGATTTTTCGCATAACCGCGGGACGTTTGGTCTCCTGTTTGTACCCCTAATTTCCACTAACTGAATGCTTCGTAGGTGTGTAGAATGAAAATCCCTTCGGCCCTTGCTCGACACAGTCCTGAGTATGATGCCGATCTCTTAGGATGGACCGGTTTATTAGAAAGCTCGCATCTCCTCAGAGACTCCGCGCTATTGGCTCGTAGCTTTCTCGATCAACTAGGTCACTCCTCCAGTTCGAAAGAAAGAACAACATGCAATTGAACTGAGCATTCTATGAATCTTCGAGTTTCACATTCAGCCAAGTTTTCATTCTTTCTCTTCTTCATAAGTTCTTGAGTCTCTTAGCCACGCCGGTTGCCGACTTACAAAGAAGTACCTGGGCCGTAGGTTTCTCAATACTCAAGAAAGGTTTTGAATAAAGAAAGAACTCTACTCTATATATCAAATTCTTAGTGTAAAGTCTGAAGTGAAGAATCTTGTTGAGATGAGAGCAAGGTAGTTAGCGAAGAGAAGAGATGGCTTGAAGACCGGTTAGGGAGCTAGGCAGGCAGGAGGGCGGATCGGGCTTGGAGCATCCGGAAGTCTCGCACGCACTCCTACAGCATCAAATGGAGAAATACCTTATCAGCTCCTCGACCTAGAGAGGCGAAGTTGAAGGTCCTAGGCCGAAGAGCATGTGCAGAAAGAGATTTCCGGCCTTCTAGATAGAGGTGCATAGTTGGTAGTCCTAGAGCCAAAGCTAAAGCTGTAGAATACTGCAGGGGACTCCCTGATAATAGAGAATAAGGTTCCTTCCAGGAGACAGAACCGAAGGATCCGAAGAGAGGCTCGCCCTAATCGAATAAGGTAAGGAGAGAGGACAAGGAGGCTTACGTGAAGCGTGAGGAAGCTTGGCTCATTAAAGATTCGAAGGAGGGCACAGAAAGAGAAGTGCTTTTTCTACGATCGATCGGCTTGATTGAGTACCGTAACTACAATACAATAGCTTTCTTGAGCTTGAGTAGACCGTTCGCTTTAAGCTATTGCATCGTTTGCCCCAATGATGGCGTCTCTGATCTCATCCGTATTCCGATCGAGTAAAAGTGTTGATTTTCATTCTGACCACTATCCATTTAAAGCGGATAGTTCACAGTGCTCATTCTAGATATATATATAGAATAAACCAAGAAAGATGGATATGGATTTATTCGAGCTGCTGCGTAATATAATAAACCCAGCTCAAGAGGCACCGCCGCAAGCGCCAGAACCGGCGGAAGTTCCCCACGCCGATCCCCAACGGGAGGGACTTCGAAATGAAGTTCACGCTCTACTGAGGGAGAGAGTTCGTGAGCATTGTGAGAGGGGAAAAGGGCGGATAATGAAGTCGAGCCATATGTATTGATAGAGGGGGGGCACCCTTTTTCGAGAGACATGGGTCAAACGCGCTTTACCAGCGCAATAAGGAGTCATTGGCTTTCCCTATAGAGCGATAGACAGAACCAAGGCGAATCCAATCCCTCTGTCGAGCCTTCACCCCCAAGGATGTTGAAGAAGTTGTCTTTAGCTCTCGGATAAAGCCCCGGGGTCTGACGGTTTTAACGCCCATTTTTTCAAGGCATGCTGGCCTATAATTGGCAGTGAAGAGGACCCCAAATTAGTCCGGATCGGCTCGTCCTTGTGCCCGACGGAGAAAGGAAGCCTGATTGAGTTCGTTCAGGCATACAGGGATGTCTTTGCCTGGTCCTACGAGGATATTCCAGGACTAGACAGAGATTTGCTTGTTCATAGATTGCCTTTTATCCCAGGAATGAAAGCGGTGAAAGAAAAGTGAAGGAGATTACGACCCGAGTGGGAAGATCAAAGAGGAGGTCGTAAAAGAATATGAAGCCTATTCTTTATCTCGCATTATCCCGAGTGGCTAGCTAATCTCCTCCCGGTTCCGAAGAAAGATGGGAAGGTTCGTATGTCTATGGATTTCCGGAACTTAAACAAAGCAAGCCCCAAGGACGATTTCCCCCTTCCGCACATTGATCTATTAGTGGACAATAGAGTTTACAGCATGCTGTCTTTTATGGATGGCTTCTCCGCTTACAGTTAGGCAGGAAGAGCGGCCTTCCTTGGTTTAGCTCATAGTAGAGCTCATATTCAAGAGGGAGGCCCTTAGCCCATTCCTGTCTTGAATGGAGGGCAGGTTAAGCGGAATTCCTTATTCAACTACCAGTTAGAGAAGGAAGGCAAGCTACAAGACAATGTTAGGTAACAGCAGACATTTATAGTTTCTCGGGATTGTCTGATCTTGCATGAGATTGTCTGCTACTCGGAATAGAAAGAAGGAAAGAGCAGATAGATCCAGCAGAGAGATCAGGGGCACTTCACGCTGCTATTGACGATGCAGAGCTTCCTACTTCAGACTAGCTCCTAGGATAGCTGCTACCTTCCCTTCCTTATATGCTTAAGCACGCCCAATAAGGCACTACCTGCTACCGGAGAGGAAGGCTCTCTTTGTTCCCCCTCTTCTCTATCCGGCCCCACCTTTCTATTCGATCCAATTTCCACCTCTTCCGCTCCCCTCTAAGCTGCCAACTATCGGTCCAATGGTTCCCCAACCAATGGATCCAAGCCCGAGGTAAGCATCTCAACTCAAGGAATAGCTTTCCCTAAAGAGGAAAGAGCATCTATCTACTCAAGAGGTAGTAGACAAAAAGAGTGCATCTACTAACGAGGAGCTACAAAAGAGCATCTTAAGAGGTAGCCAACCAACTCAGGAGTAGCATCTAAGTAGCTACAAGAAGCAAGAGGTACAAAAGGAGTGCACTGCTTTCTTTCTGTGCAGTAGCATTAGCAGTGGTAGGGCTGGTTTCTCCCTTCCTTTCATATTCATAGCGGTAGTACTACAAAAGGAGAGAGCTACAAAAGAGTACACCTGAAGAACGAGCTAACTAAGCAAGGAGTAGCATCTTA